CATAAAGTCGAGAGAATGTTTTGATAATCGATTGATATATATTCTTCTTGGTTCAGACCATATGGAAAAATTACATTGCCAAAAATGGATAAGGTAATATTTCCATTTATGCATGCGAAGAGATGTCCCTTTTGAAGCCAGAATTGATTTTCCTTGATACCTAGCATAATGCGGGAAAGGATCTTTGAAAAACCATAAGATACCCCCAAAGTACTTACTAAAACTAAAAGGAAAAACTGTTACTAGATATTCGAGCTTTCCATAAAAATAAATTCGTTCAAGAAGGGCTCCAAAAGATGTTGATCGTAAATGAGAGGATTGGTTATGTAGAAAAACAAAAATGGATTCGTGTTCATATATATAGAAATTATATAGGAACAAGAATAATCTTTGATTCCTTTTTGAATTTGAAAAAATAGAAATGGATTTTCTTGGAGTAATAAGACTATTGCAGTTACGATACTCATAAAGAAAGAATCGTAATAAATGCAAAGAAGAAGCATCTTTCACCCAGTAGCGAAGAGTTTGAACCAAGATTTCTAGATGGATCGGGTAAGGTGTTAATATATCTAACACATAATTTAAATGTAAGAATTTGTCCTCGAAAAAGGGAAATATTGAATGAATTGATCGTAAATTATGAGATTTTACTATTTCTTTTTCTTTTCCCTCTAAAGAAGATATTAACAGTAGGGAAAATGGAATTTCCACAATGACTGCAAATCCTTCTGATATCATTTGAGAATACAACTTCTTCTTGTGCTTGTACCCAAAAAATTCATTTTGGTTCGAATCATTAACAGAAAGACTCAAATGATTCTGTTGATACATTCGAGTAATTAAGCGCTTCACGATTAGTAAACTGTATTTCTTGTCGCCTGCATTTTCCAACAAAATCGATTTATTTAAACATTTATTTAAACCATGATCATATGCAAATGCATAAATATATTCCTGAAAGATAAGTGGATAGCAAAAGTTCTGTTGCCAACACCTATTTAGTTCTATATATCTTTGGAATTCTTCCATTTAAAATTAGACCGAAAACTAAAAAAGTAGAGGATTTCTTGGGTTATCAAATGATACATAGTGCGATATAGTCAAAACAAGGTATTATATTATTGAAATAATAGATACCCCGGAAACAGGTAAATAGATTCTCTATTTTATTTTTTTCCATCTAATAAGATAAAAAACAATAACAAAACAAGATGTTTAGAAATCTTTTATTTTTTCAACCCAATCGCTCTTTTGATTTTGGAAAAGTATTTTTATCAATATACTGTTTCTTCTACACATTCATCTCCATTCTATAATATGGAGAATGGATAATCTAATAATTAGGATTCACTCAAAAATAATCCATTCGTGGGAGAAGCCTTTCCCGTATCAGGCACTAATTTTTTTTAACGTTTAATTAGATCGGGTAATCATTCAAATTACGAAGATAAGCTCGTTGCTCTTTCTTTCCCTATAATTTGAACCATAGGGCTCGATCCATTTATTCAATCGACCCAACTTTGAATTCATTCCATTCAATTCAAATAAGGTTTAATACCAATTTGGTAAGAATGAAATATTATTCGAATTCTCTATTGATACGACATGCTCTTTTTTCCATTCATTTCCTTTCAGGATCAGTCGTGGTCTTATAAACTCTACCGATAATGTAGACGAATCCCTTGCTTCATCCAAATATGTAAAAGATCCTAGCCGCACTTAAAAGCCGAATACTCTACCGTTGAGTTAGCAACCCCCAAAACAAAATATATAGGATATATAGATACAATCGGGATCAAAAAAAAGAAAAAAAAAACCATTTAGTTTTTTTATGCCCTCCATCCAAAATAAATATATATATAAAATATATATATAAGAAAATTAGAATTTATATAAGAAAATTCTAATTTATAGGTTTGATTTTTTTTTTTTTTTTATTTTTTTTACTTCACGTTTTTTACTTCACGATTGAATTATATTTCTTCAATACACTCTTGTCAATATGAAAAATACATTGACAATATCGAAAGAAAAAAAAATGAAATTGAAAAACGGAAATAAAATTAAAATAAATTAAAGATAAAAATATATATATATAAGAAAATTAGAATATGTATAATATAAATATAATAGTGATAGAAATTATATTATGAAATAGAAATCTAAGGAAAAATCTAAGTTAAGTATAAAAAAACTTGTGTTGGATTGGCACTACATAAAGAATCTACATGAGTATATGAATAGAAAAGGAAGAAGAAAAAAAGGTATACCAAACTAGAAACTCATTCTCTTTTTTTTCTTTCATTAATTGAACTTCATTTAATTTTAATTAAGTCGAAATTCTTGAAAAACCTCCGCCTTCTTTAAAATATCATAAACAGTTTCTGTAGGTTGGGCCCCCTTTTCAAGAAAATATAGAATAGCAGGAACGTTTAAATAAGTTTGATTGTTTATTGGATCATAAAAACCCACTTTACGAAGATCTCTTCCCTCTCTTCGGGAACGAACATCAATTGCAACGATTCGATAGACGGCTCATTGGGATAGATTAGATCAACAATAACCCCCCTTGGAAACGTATAGGAGGTTTTCTCCTCGTACGGCTCGAGAAACATGATTCCATGATTCGATGTATTATAATGACAAATGAAATAAGTCCATAAATCATCATAATAAATTAAACGAAGAATTCATTAAAAAAAAAAAAAATAGAGAATCATTTGTATACTCATAACTCAAGTTAAATAATTTTCAAATAACTCAAAAGAAAATCCTTTGGCATTTCATTTATTGATATTGAGCAGTCTCGAATACCCTTTGATTTGTGTTTGTTTCATTTAGAATTTGTTTCAGTTAGAATCAATTTTCATTCTTTCGTCTCATACAAATTCAATTATTGGTAAATTCAAATAAAATTATAAAATTTATCAAATTCAAATTTCCAAAGGGTGTTTACTTGTTCCGGAATCCTTTATCTTTGTTTTGAATCATTAGGTTTAGACATTACTTCGTTGATTTTAAATCCTTCCAAAAATGGCAGCAACAGACCTTTTTTGTTTTTTTTCTATCAAAGAATAGAATCATACGAACGGCGGATTACCGCATGCTCTATATAACTTTTATTGAAAAGGTTTTATCGATTGCAACAAAATTCCCTTTGAGATTGGAAACTTGTTTGATTTGGATCCTTTCATTTCTCTGTCAAAGATATACTTACGAAGTTATTCCAACTTTTTGATTGACACTAACCCTAGACCCTTGCCCCTTGAAAAACGACTCAATACGTTTTACTCGAGCTCCATCATGTACTATTTCCATTACACCCCAACAAAAAAATAAAAAAAAGTCGGGAGTTCGAATGGACCAGAACAAAGGATGTCGAGTCAAGAGCATCCTTTTTTAGATTAAAGAATGATGGATATCAAGAATCCACAACGGATCATGTCCTTCAAGTCGCACGTTGCTTTCTACCACATCGTTTCAAACGAAGTTTTACCATAACATTCCTCGAATTTGGTTGGAACCGCTATGCGGTTGATTCAATTATGTAATCATGAATAGTCATTGGTTCAGTTAGGATATTTCGTTCCTAAGATCTAATATCTAGAATATCTCTTATATATAGAATATCTCTTAAGCTTAAGTTAAACTATGTGAAGTTTATTTATATTATATTTAAATATTTATTATTTATATATATATTTATATAAAATTTATTTATATATATATTTATATAAAATATAAATATATATACAAATCGAATTTTAAATGAAAAATTTTAATAATAAAAATATATATCTATATATAAGATATAAGATTAATTTTGGTTCGAATCATTAACGTAAAGAATAAAATTCTATCCAATATTATACTTTAGAATTAGAAAGGAAAAAAATACAATTGTAATTATTTACATTATTTACACGAATTACCCTGGGACGGAAGGATTCGAACCTCCGAATAGCGGGACCAAAACCCGATGCCTTACCACTTGGCCACGCCCCACTTTGATTTCTATTCGACACTAATAATAATAAACATTACTATTGTTAGTGATTGTTCGTCAATTCCAGCCAAAATATCTAAAGAATCCGTTCGATTCTGGTGTTAGTATTTTTAAACATGTAGATATAGAATTAAAGTGAATTTATTGATCATTACATATAATTCCATTAAGATATTGTATGAAAGTAGAATTTTTTCTATTCTCAAAAGAGAATGGAAGGTTTTTTGGTTGAGTGAGTAAGTTCAAAAAAAAATACAAAAGAAAGATTTTTGATCTATCTTTTATTTTTATTTTCTTCATTTTTACCTTTTATCAAGAACTCAATCAAAATACAATTATCTTAAAAAAAAATGTCTGTTATGCTTAATATCTTAAGTTTGATCTGTCTTAATTCTGCCCTTTATTCGAGTAGTTTTTTCTTAGCCAAATTACCCGAAGCCTACGCTTTTTTGAGTCCAATCGTAGATTTTATGCCAGTCATACCTCTACTCTTTTTGCTCTTAGCCTTTGTTTGGCAAGCTGCTGTAAGTTTTCGATGAGCTCTTTCATCTCATCCTAGAAAAAAAAAACTGAATGATTTTTTCGAGAAAAACAATTCAATTCGAGTACTAATAATTGATAAGATCAGACAAGTCTTATAGTATCAGCTATTGATTCAAACATGAAAATTCTTTTATAGACACGATTGGTATATCGGCCTTGTTTTCCCATTCTAAATGTTTTTCTTTTCCGTGAATGAAAAACCTTATTGGGATCCTCCACAATATTAACAAATGGGTATAAAAAAAATTATTGATAAGTAAGATAAGATAATAATAAATTTTTTATTTATTACAATTAAACAATTAAATTAATAAAATAATAAAAAATTCTTTTCGATTTCGAAAAACGACTTCGGTTTTCGGTATCAAAATAGGATATGTGGTATAAAAATAGAGAATCTATTCTCTTTTTTCCAAAAAAAAAAAAAATGATCTTGGAGATTGTGTAATGCTTACTCTCAAACTCTTTGTTTACACAGTAGTGATATTCTTTGTTTCTCTCTTCATTTTCGGATTTCTATCCAATGATCCAGGACGTAATCCTGGACGCGAAGAATAAAAAAGAGGTTCTTTGCTTGAGCTTGATTTTGAATCTATTTTTTTTTTGATGTTTTCAAAAAAAAAAAGGAAATGTGAAAGATAAATCAAAATAGAAAGTAAGTTAAGTCATAAAAGGAAATGGAAAGAGAGGGATTCGAACCCTCGGTACGAATGAGTCGTACAACGGATTAGCAATCCGACGCTTTCGTCCACTCAGCCATCTCTCCCCATTGAAAATAAATACTAAATTATTCAAATCAAATATTAATATTAAAGAAAAACAAAAGAATTCGAAATAGAATTCGCTATAACAATAACATTTATATAGCATAACAATAATATATATCTACAAAATATACAAGTTGTATTGTGTAATACACATAAGTACAAATTTGATCTGAAATTCCAATCAGTTAGATAAATATATTATTATATGAATTAAATATTAATTAAAAAAAAAAATAAAATAGAATATAGAATACAGATAGAATATAGAAAGAAAGAAAAAAGAAATACTTCTTCGCACGAAAGGGCCCTTTATTATTCCCACTATTCCTACGGCCTGGCCTAATCAGTACCTCGCCAGGCCCTTTTTTGTTTTGTTTCATTGGATTATATACGAAAGAAAATCATTCATCTGATTTCACAATGATAACAAAAATGAAGGATTTGTTTTGAAGCAAAAACAAGAATAATACGAAAAAGACTATTTATAGTATCTAGCTATAGAACCAAGATTCCGTTTTTTAGAACCAAGATTCCGTTTTTTAGAACCAAGATTCCGTTTTTTATTATATTTTCTATTCTATTAGAGTTATTGGTTCTAAGTTGAACAGTTTTTGTGAACCGTATCTCTTCGGGACAAAAGTTCTTTTATTATTTTAGTTATTTAAATCGAGTTTCATAATCTCAGTAAGCCCTCCGACGAAAAGGCCAATGCTCTATCATGATTCTTTTATGATCCTATGCCGATTACGGCCAATTTCCGTGTTCGACAAAAATTCCATTTCGATACAATAATCGAACTGTAGCGGGTATAGTTTAGTGGTAAAAGTGCGATTCGTTCTATTAACCCTTTAATAGTTAAGGGGTCTCCCGGTTTGATTACTAGTCCGATCAAAAACTTTATTTCTTAAAAGGAATTAATCCTTTACTTCTCAATGACAAATTTGAGAAAAATTATACATTCTCGTGATTTGTATCCAAAGATCAATTAAAAATTGAAAATTTGGATTATGAAATTACGAAACATGAATTTTTTTTTTGAATTGGATCAATATTTCCAATTGAATAAGTATAAGTAAGAGATCCATGGATGAAGATAGAAAAATAGGTTTCTAATCGTAACTAAATCTTCAATCCTCATTTTTTTATAGAGAGAAGCAAAATAGCTATTAAATGATGACTTTAGTTTACTAGAGGCTTCACTCAATATATTTTTTTTTTAGCTCGGTGGAAACAAAATACTTTTCCTTAGGATTCTCTCAAAAAGAAATAGAGAACGAAGTAACTAGAAAGATTGTTAGAATCCCCTCTTCTAGAGGGATCATCTAAAAAGCAAGTTGTTTTGAAGTGAATACATTCAGACAAAAAAGCTGACATAGATGTTATGGATGAAATTTTTTTTTGTAATATCATTCCCATCTTCGATTTGGATCTGGGAATTTCTCCATTTTCCATAAAGGAGCCGAATGAAACCAAAGTTTCATGTTCGGTTTTGAATTAGAGACGTTAAAAATGAGAAATCAACGTCGACTATAACCCCTAGCCTTCCAAGCTAACGATGCGGGTTCGATTCCCGCTACCCGCTATATTCTATATTAATTAATTAATATTCTATATTAATTAATGTCATTGAGTTGAATACGCAATTAAAAAAAAAAATTCTCATCTCACCGACAACCCGATTCTTTGTTTGGAATAAGAAATTCGAGTAAAAGAAAGGCAAAAAATCAAATAGGAACGAAAGGCGTCCATTGTCTAATGGATAGGACATAGGTCTTCTAAACCTTTGGTATAGGTTCAAATCCTATTGGACGCAATTTATTTCTATATATTTATTTTTTATATTTATAATTAAATATTTAATTATAAATATAAAAAATAAATATAAAATATAATTAATTAAGGTTAAGAGGGATCAATTGCTTTATGCTTGTTCCTGAAGTAGAAAGCGTTCCATCTGTTCTTGAATAGCTTCTTTTAAAAGGGCTTCCGCTTCCTCAGTAAATGTCTTGGTAGAAGATAGAATTTCTTGGAACTGCGGTTTATTCGTTTTTACATAAGTACGTAATTCAACAATAAATTTCCTTACCTGCCCAATTTCTAATGAATCAAGATAACCATTCGTTCCGGTATAAATAGTCAAAATCTGTTCTTCTACCGTGAGAGGGGCGGATTGGGGTTGTTTAA